ATTAACTTAACACAACCTTTACAACTTGCCTATTTGAGTGAAAAGATGCAGGAAAACTATTATCTTGCCACTCAAAAGACGTTCCTAGAGCTCTCCCTCAAACTACAGAACGCTGAGAAACAAAAGACTCAAATAGTATAAACATAAAAAGCAGCACAGAAACAAAAGAAATTAAAGAACCCCAAGAAGATACCACATTTCACTTAGTAAATCTATCTGGATAATCAGAATATCGACGAGGTATACCCGCCAAACCCAAAAAATGCTGAGGAAAAAAAGTTAAATTAACCCCTACAAACATCAAAATAAAATGTACCTTTCTTCAAACAGCATGAAAAGTCACCCCAGAAATCAAAGGATATCAATACCTAAAAGCTCTAAACAAAGCAAAAACGGCCCCTATTCTCAAAACATAATGAAAGTGTGCCACTACATAGTATGTATCATGCAAAACAATATCCAAAGAAGAATTAGATAAAACAATACCAGTTAATCCACCAACAGTAAACAAAAAAATAAATCCTAAAGCCCATATAATAGGAGGCTCAGTTTTGTTTACAAATCCATGAATAGTGGCTAGCCACCTAAAAACTTTAATACCTGTTGGAACAGCAATAATTATAGTAGCAGCAGTAAAGTAAGCTCGCGTATCAACATCTATACCCACAGTAAATATATGGTGAGCTCACACAATAAACCCCAACACCCCAATAGAAACAATAGCATAAACCATTCCCAAATACCCAAAAACTTGTTTTTTACCGGCGTAATGTATAACAATGTGAGAAATTATGCCAAAACCAGGCAAAATCAAAATATATACCTCTGGATGCCCAAAAAACCAAAATAAATGCATATACAAAATAGGATCACCACCCCCTGTAGGGTCAAAAAATGAAGTATTCAAATTACGATCAGTAAGCAACATTGTAATCGCACCAGCCAAAACTGGTAAAGCAGCTACTAGTAACACAGCTGTCACTGTAACAGCCCAAACAAATAACGGAATTCGCTCAGCAACCAAACCAGGAGAACGTATATTCCCAGCAGTGGAAATAAAGTTAATAGCACCCAAAATTGACGAAGCTCCAGCAAGGTGTAAAGAAAAAATAGCCAAATCTACCGAAGCCCCAGAATGAGCAATATTCCCAGACAAAGGAGGATATACTGTCCAACCAGTACCAACACCCCTTTCGACCAACGAAGACCTCAACAACAAAAACAAAGCTGGGACAAGAAGTCAAAACCTTAGATTATTTAGTCGAGGAAAAGCCATATCAGGAGCACCAATTATTAAAGGAATAAGCCAATTACCAAATCCTCCAATTATCATAGGTATTACTAGAAAAAAAATTATTATAAATGCATGAGCTGTAACAATTACGTTATACAACTGATCATCCCCGAGTAACCTTCCTGGTTGGCCTAACTCAGCTCGGATTAAAAGCCTTAAGGCCAACCCAATAAGACCAGACCATAATGCCAATAACAAATATAAAGTACCAATATCTTTATGATTAGTAGAACACAACCACCGCAAACGCTATCAAACAGTTTTTAGCTTAGCTAACCTATTAACCAATGGTAAAAAACCTCAGGTGAAACCCCCTCCACCCCAATAGGCATAAATGAATGATTAACACCACAAATTTCTCTACACTGACCAAACATCACACCTGACCTTGTTAAATGAACCCCTAATTGGTTAATTCGACCAGGGATGGCATCTACTTTAACCCCGAGTGAAGGCAAAGCCCAAGCATGAATTACGTCGCCAGACCTCACCAAAACACGGCTATCAACGCCATAAGGCAACACACATCGATTGTCAACTTCTAATAGACGATAACAACCGTTCTCCACCTCCAATCTTCTCGTTATGTAAGAATCAAAACTCGCCACATCATTTCTATCACCATACTCATACTCCCAATACCACTGATGCCCAATAGCCTTTACCCTAACCATAGGTCCCCCTACTTCATCCAACAAATATAATAATCGAACAGAAGGAATGGCTAAAATCAACAATAACAGCCCGGGAATCATAGTTCAGGCAGCCTCAAGAACCTGTGCTTCCACAATAAATCGAGAAGACAACTTACTCTTTAATAAACACACTATCATATACCCCACAAAAGAAGAAACCAACACTAAAACGAACATAGCATGATCATGAAAAAAAGTTAACTCAGAACTCAAACCGCTATAACTATCTTGAAACCCTAATTGACCCCAAAAGCTCATTTGTATTTACCTTATGCTTCCCACTCTAACGAACCCTCGTGTCATTCGTGAACTACCCCTATAAACAACAAAACCAAAAACATCAATAACGCGAAGTAACTACCAATCCACATTCAAGAACTCCCAACAACTATTACAGCAGGGAACAATAAAACAATCTCTACATCAAACACCACAAAGATTACAGCTAGAAGAAAAAACCGCAAAGAAAAAGGAACTCGAGAAGATCCAATAGGGTCAAACCCACACTCAAAAGGTCTTGGCTTTTCTCGACCCCCATAAAAAGACATCCCAAGAAACAATCCCACTATTAACAAGATTAAACCCATTAAACAAGCTAACCAAATACTCACTACCACCTTTTCCATACTACCTTCAACAGGTAATTATTATACAAGTCAAGAATATAATAGAAATATTATGCAATCAGACTAATGAGAGACTAACCCATTTATAGAACCACAACCTATTGTTTTGCTTAAACTACTCATTATCTTTTCTAATTATAAATATTTCATTTATTTTTTAAAAAAAAGAAAAAAATAAATGAAATATTTTAATAAAAGTTCTATACTTTAAATAAAAGATTTGATTTGCATTCAACCATTGAACACCACTCTAGAACTATCATAAAGGACCTCGGAGAATATTTGCCTTGAAATCAAAAAGAAAGTGTTCGACTCACTTATCCTTTTGTGGGAAAGATAGCCGAGCTAATATGTGGCTTCTAACCACATAAAGAGAGGTTTAACTCCTTCCATCTTTCTGCCCAGCTAGTTAAGTGTTTATGCACATTGACTTTTCACGTCAAAAGAGCACATTAGTGCACTTAGCTACTAATAAGCTTAGAAATAAGCAAAGTAATCTTAAAACCCTCATCTAAACTCTTTCTCTTAATGCTCTCTATTTTTACTGTTAGTTTTTTTATTACTAAGGCTGCCCAAACATTTTCTCTATCAGATCACTTTTGGTTAATAGACCAAATTCTATGTTCTATAGAATTAGATGACGTTTCTACTCAAATCAGAGCTGATGACCATCCAGTACTTCCAAGGAAAGCCAGAACAGATTTAACTAAACCAAATACCAGGCTTTAATAAATTTATCTTTAAATTAAAAATACGATTACTTTAACTTAAAATGAAATCACCTAGTAAATTTTTATTTGTATTTCTTCTTGCCAGGAGTACTTACCTAGTAGCCTCTTCGTCTAACTGATTAACTACCTGAATAGGTTTAGAAATTAACATACTTGGGTACATCCCACTTATTTTTATAAAAGAAAACACAAGAGAGTCAGAAGCAGCAGTTAAATATTTAATCCCCCAATCCCTAGGGTCTGCAATTTTTATTTCTTCAGCCATTATCTCAATATACTTAAACAACCTACAGGGCTTTATAACAATTGCTATGTGTTTAAAACTAGGAATAGCGCCCTTTCATTTTTGATTCCCCCCAGTTATACTAAGTCTCCAACTTATCCCAGCCTTTATTCTTCTTACTTGACAAAAAATTGCCCCTATTTTGGCGATTAGCTCATTTAACCCGCTACTCATGAGTAGAGTAATACCAATCGCTATAATTAGCGCCTTATGAGGAGGCATTGGGGGGATTAACCAAACTGATATTCGATCTTTGCTTGCATACTCTTCAATTGCCCATACAGGATGAATATTAGCAAGAATTAACGGAAATTATCCTATTCTAATTACCTACTTATTTTCCTATATTCTAATTAGCATGTCAATTTTCTTTCTTTTACTTAAAGAGGATAGAAAATCTTGCAAACAACTTTTTTCCACTAAAGAACCCTCCAAAATATTTATACTATCAATTAGAATTCTTTCTCTAGGAGGATTACCGCCTCTCGTAGGATTTATCATAAAGTTATTAGTCCTTATATTCACAAGAGCAAAAATGATTATCATTCTCGGTCTAGTTACTGGGGCACTAATAAGTTTATTCTACTACCTATCTTTAACTTTCTCAGCATTACTCAGATTTAGTAAAATACATCTAATCAAATCACAAATAATTCCAAAAAACCTAATGCTATTTTTCTTAGCTCAAATCCTCCCTTTAACCTTAATTCTTTTCTTTTTTTAGTAGGGTAAGCTAATTAACAAGCTATCGGGCTCATAACCCAAAAATAGAATCTTCTTCCTACTGCTAAAGATTTAAGTTAAGAAAACTAATAGCCTTCAAAGCTTTAATTGATCAAAGTCAATCTTTATGGTCAAGCAGGAAACTAAATGTACTATGGTTTCGGCCCATAACTAGGTGTGCCTACACCCTTGCTTTCTAATATTTCATTGATGTACATAATTAGTTACTCCAATTTAACTACATATGGTAGCTCACACGCATTGTGTAATGACCTGATTCTACCTAGGCTTTAAAAACCTAGTTTAGAATGCGGCTCAAGAACACTCGCTTTAGTGTTCAAATCTTCACAACACCAATGTTCTATATTATGCCAGCTAGGAAACTAGGCCATAGAAAATAAGTATAAAGGGGTGGCAAAAGGTGGTGCCAGCAGTCGCGGTTATACCAATACCCCAAGCTAATTTAGGCAAACTGGGGTAGTTTTTATCTCTGGGCTATAAAATTAACTTTTAGCGTAAAAACCAAATTACAACTAAACCCTATCTAGCCATACCTGAACTCCCCCAACAAACCATGACCTCAGAACTCGGATTAGATACCCGACTACTGTATGGCACAACATATAGAAGAATACTACGAGCGAAAGCTTAAACCTCAAACAATGTGGCGGTGCTTTATTCCTTATCAGGGGATCCTGTGGCTTAATTCGATAATCCACGAAAAACCTAAGCTATTCTTGTATACAGCTTGTGTACGGCCGTTTATGCTTGCTCGCAAAAGAAAATAAAGGAAGCAATGGGAGTTACTACCCAAAAATTCAGGTGACATACAGCCAATGAAAAGCAGATCCATGGGATACAAATAAACATACTACCAAATTTAAAGTTTAGAACTTTAATGAAGGAGGACTTGAAAGTAAGATTCAGCTTTTAGAAAAAGAATCTGAACAAGAACTAAAGCGCGCACAAATCGCCCGTCACTCCGACAATAAAGTGGGATAAGTCGTAACATAGTAGGGGTAATGGAAATTGCCCCTATCACAATCCATGATGGCCGAGAAAAGGCATCGAGCTTTTAACTCGACCACAGTCAACTTGCACTTCAGGATGCCCTGAGAAGCTAATAAGCATTGGTCTTGTAAATCAAAGATAAGAAAACCCTCTCCAGGGCTATATTTCTTAGTAAAGTGGCCGAGAATAGGTAAAAGATTGTAGCTCTTTTCACGGGCCATCCCCTTTACAAGCAAAATTAAACTTTTTTACAAAATCTTAAAGAAAATTTTCACTAAAAATAGTATCCTATAAAAAATAACTTATTTTACCCAACCGCGAGGACTAATATTCAGCTTTCTCAAGAAATGATCACCCCATGTCCCTCTTGCATCATGGAGAAGCAACAAAAACATACTAATATACACTCCCGAATGACTATGAGCTACTAACCCTTAAAAACCAATGTCTCATAATTGGTAAAGTAACTTTTAGTAGAAGCAACAAACCTTTCATATAGTCATATAGCTGGTTTTTCTTTAAAAGCATCAAAGTGCTGGCTTATAGGGCAAATTTACTATAGCAATCTATAAAGCTTAACCTACTGAGGATTAGCTCAGTAGGGGCCTAAAAATATCTTATTCACTAATCTCATTAGTAGGCTTAAAAACAGCCATCCGATAACGTTTTAGTTAATGCAAATACTTTGACCAAATATCTACTCCTCCCATTTTAAAATCAAAGAAATTTAACAAAAAATCTCTTTGTTACTAAACAGGCATTCTATTAGTATTAACATAAACCACTACTCAACACTTCTTAAAATCCTGAGTAAAAAAATTTTACAAGCTAAAATACGCGAAGTGAACTCGGCAAATAAGTTCCCTGCCTGTTTATCAAAAACATCGTTTTCTGAAAAATCCCCGATAGAAAATAATGCCTGCCCAGTGAAATTTAAACGGCCGCGTTAGCGTGAGCGTGCTAAGGTAGCGTAATAATTAGCCTTTTAATTGGAGGCCAGTGAATGGCAAGACTAGGAACACCTTTACTTTGCGTATGAAAAAAACTTTTCGTCTAAGTGAAAAGACTTAGATAATGAAGGTAGACGAAAAGACCCCGCGGAACTTTACCTTCTCTTCTACAATTGTGTATTCACCCTAAGTGTATAAGGTTTGATTGGGGCAATCTTGGAATCAACAAAGCTTCCAATTCCTAAAAAAATTTATTTAAAATTTACTAAGGACCAAAAAGAAGTTACCCCGGGGATAACAGCGTAATCCAACTTAAGAGTACATATCGAAAGTTGGGTTTGCGACCTCGATGTTGGCTTAAGGATATCCACATAAGTGCAACCGCTATGATAGGATAGTCTGTTCGACTATTATACCCTTACACGAGCTGAGTTAAGACCGGCGCAAGCTAGGTTGGTTTCTATCTCCTTTATACAAAAATCTTCTTGATTGTACGAAAGGACCCCAAGAGTTGCTCCATAACAGCACTTTTTATCAATTAACTTTATTTTACAGGGGGTTAGTATAATAATACCATTGACTTAGAATCAATAAATAAGCAACCCTTACCCCCTATAGCTTACTAGGGAAGAAGCTAAACTATAGCAGTTAGTTGTTACCTAACAGAAAGTGAAAAATCTCACCTTCTCTAAAGGCAAAAAATAGTTTATAAAAAACAAAAACTTTGGGAGTTTTAGATTTAGCTATACTAATTTTTTGAATCACATTTCCTACACGAAAAACACACCCCCTTATCAAAATTTTAAATAATTCTTTATACGATCTCCCAGCTCCAGTAAATCTCTCCATCTGATGGAACTTTGGATCTTTACTAGGTTTATGTTTAGCTACACAAGTTATTACAGGGCTATTTCTAGCCATACACTATAACTCAAGTGTAGATCTAGCATTTTGCTCTATCTCTCACATCTCACGAGATGTTAACTACGGATGACTAATACGAAATATTCATGCTAACGGCGCTTCCTTTTTCTTCGTCTGTATTTACCTACATACAGGTCGAGGAATATACTATGGCTCTTACCTAGCCCAAGAAACTTGGAACATTGGCATTATTCTACTTTTTTGCACTATAGCAACAGCCTTCTTAGGTTACGTACTCCCTTGAGGTCAAATGTCTTTCTGAGGAGCTACTGTAATCACAAACCTTCTCTCAGCAGTACCATATATTGGTAAAACTTTAGTTTACTGACTTTGAGGAGGATTTTCAGTTAGAAACGCAACTCTAAATCGATTTTTTGTGCTGCATTTTGTTCTTCCATTTGCTATCATAGCTCTTGTTGTAATTCACTTACTATTCCTTCACCAGACTGGGTCAAACAACCCTCTTGGAATCTCATCAAACACCAACTTGATTCCATTTCACCTTTACTACACAGTAAAAGATGTAGTGGGGTTTATCCTTCTCTTGACACTACTTATTTCTATTTGCCTGCTCTCACCCAGCCTATTAACAGACCCAGAAAACTACATCCCAGCTAACCCCTTAAGAACACCCGTCCACATTCAACCAGAGTGGTACTTCCTATTTGCCTACGCAATTTTACGATCCATTCCTAATAAATTAGGTGGGGTTATTGCGTTATTAATATCAATTCTAATCTTAATTTTCATACCTATACTTCACCTAAACACCATACGCTCTAATACATTTTATCCAACAAGGCAATGGTTTTTCTGATTATTTACAGGAATCTTTCTAGTACTAACCTGAATTGGCAAACAACCAGTAGAAGACCCCTTTATCTGGATTGGACAAACCTTTTCCACTCTGTATTTTTTATACTTTTTAATATCCCCTGCATGCTCAAAAATATGAGACTTACTCTTATTTTCTCAAAAATAACACGAAAGGACAAATAGTTTAACAAAAACATAACACTGAAAATGTTAAAATGACATAGTCTTTTTCCATTTATCATCAAATAAAAAACAATATAACATACCATATGCGCTGTAATTTAGCTTTGCTAAAAAAACCAAATTCTTCTAATTATAACAAGCGTTAATAAAGCTAAAAAAATCCGAACATGACTAAAGAAATTTTCCCTTTGTATAAGAAAAGACATCTTAATCCCACCCTCTAGAAAACTAAATACACCCTGCCCCCCTAAAACCTCTATCCAGCCCATATCTAAATATAAGTGTATTTCTTTACCTACCTTCAGCCAAATCCCGGCTAAAAACCTCCCGGACGATAAATTTATAAATCACATTCTTGATAGAAATCGACTTAACCCACCAAAAATTTTTTCTTTAAATATACCTACTAAAAAATAACTAACAAACCCGTATGATAGACCAAAAAATGTTACAACTCTAATGACTGTCTTTCCAAAGACACCAACTACTCTAAGCCCATTTACCCCAACCCAAACTCTCTGTAGTAACCACCCTCCTATAATCCCACCAATAGATAAAATGAAAATAGAGCACACCACATAACCCCTTTCAACCCTATAGCTTACTAAACTACTACCATAGTTTTGGCCAAAAACCCTCATTAATAAGATTCGTAGTCTATAAACTAAACTTAATCCAGCCCCTACCAACATAACCAAAATTTCTAACCCCCCCCTAAACCCACCAAAAGCTCTTTCTAGAATAAGGTCCTTAGAATAAAATCCGCTAAAAAAAGGCATCCCACATAACACAACACTTCTAAGCATTAAAGACCTTCTTCTAAATGGTAACAAATAATTTAGATTTCCTAAAATCCGCCCATCTTGAGTATCGCCAGTGGAATGAATAATAGAACCAGCGCATAAAAATAACAAAGCTTTAAAAAGAGCATGGGTTAAAAGGTGAAAAACAGCAATTAATGGGAAACCGACCCCCACCGTAAACATCATCAAACCTAACTGCCTTAAAGTAGACAAGGCAATGATTTTTTTTAGGTCTACTTCAAAACAGGCTCTTAATCCAGCCATGACTAAAGTCAACACTCCTACCTTTCTTAAAATCCATAAAATCTCCTCTGTCTCTACTAGAGTCCTGTAAAATCGGACAACTAGATAAACACCAGCAGTCACTAGAGTCGACGAATGAACCAGAGCAGAAACAGGTGTAGGAGCAGCTATAGCTGCTGGTAACCAAGCAGAAAACGGAATTTGTGCCCTCTTCGTTATTGCTCCTACTACCACCAAAAAACAAATTAACAACCCAAACCTTCCTGTCATACCATAACCAATTCGCCATTCGCCTCAATTTACCAAAAAACAAACTCCCAGAATTAATAAGGCATCCCCAATGCGATTTATTAGTACAGTCAACATCCCAGCAGCTAAAGATTTCTTATTTTGGTAGTAAATAACTAAAGCAAAAGACACAATCCCTAATCCATCTCAACCTAATAGAATAGTAATCAACCTCGGAATAAAAATTAATAAATTTATAGAACCCACAAAAGCCATAACCAGCAATATAAATCGTGCCATAAAAATTTCCCTCTCCATATATGACACACTGAATAATGACACAGACCCTGAAATCAAACATACAAAACAAGAAAAAATAATACTAGTATAATCGATCAAGATAGGGAGACTTCAGTCTCTACTACACAACCTAAAAAATTGCCACTCAACCATATACCTATGTTCTGCGGAACCAATGGTATAAACTCCGAATACTCACAAGAAAAATGAAACAAAATATAAAAAACCACAACACAACAAAGGAATCCGCTCTTTTTTCGTTCTTCTCACTGGCATAACAAGAAATTTCTACTTGATAAAACTACTACAACAAGTACTCTCTTACAATTTATACCACTTCTTTTTTCCCTTTCCACCTTGTCCTTTTAAAGTTATTTAACATTTTATATACTTTTAGCTTAGAGTAACAATAAGCCATAGCCCATACTTTACTATATCCGAGTACTCTCTCTTTTAATATTTATTTTACCCAGATAGGTAAGATATTTGCTATGGAAAATAGCCACTGCAATAGTACTCTCTTACAATTTATACCTTTTTTAAACTAAGAAAAACTCACTCTAAATTTCTATCTCTAAGCATCAAGGTTAGACTATTGTTTATTATCATTTATCCCTACATTACCTCTACCCCCCCCCCATCTACCCCCTGTACCCATTCTTTTAAAGTTATTTAATAATTCTATATATTTTTTTATAAAAATAATCTAATTTTCTTAGATGAAAGCTAGTGAACATGCGACACAAATGAATTTGAATCATTAAAAGGAATTAAAAATTCCGCTTTCAATCTTGTTACTTCACTGTCTTGTAGTATATACCCTATTACCGTAAACTGCAACTTTGCCAAAGCTTTAGCCAAGACATCCACAATAGCATTACGCCGGAAGAACGGATTACTCTGATGAGGTAAATTATGGGCTTAACTCCTTAATGCTTCTCAAAAAGTAGTATATTTATTACAACTCGCTTACACCGAATCGAAGGTTACAAACCCTTTTTGAAGTAAGGTGGCAGAAAAGTGCATCAGATTTAAGCTCTGACCATGAAGTTTTAACTTCCCTTTCTAATAACCCAACATCTAATCTCTACTTTTATTACATACTTATTAATCTTACTAGGTGTAGCATTCTTCACCCTACTAGAACGTAAAGCTCTCGGGTACTTTCAAATTCGAAAAGGTCCCAACAAACTGGGGGTTATTGGTATCCCTCAACCCTTAGCAGATGCTCTAAAACTCTTCGTTAAAGAATGAATTACCCCCACATCTTCTAATTTTTCCCCTTTTATCCTAACCCCAACAATTATACTTATCTTAGCTTTAAGAATATGACAATTATTCCCTTCTTTTATACTATCAACACAGCTCACACTAGGCATACTTTTGTTCTTATGCATCTCCTCATTAGCTGTTTACACAACACTTATAGCAGGTTGATCGTCAAACTCTAAGTATGCTTTACTTGGAGCTATTCGAGCTATAGCTCAAACAATCTCTTATGAAGTCACTATAACCTTAATTATTATCTTTTACCTTTTTTTAACAACGCAAATAGATATTGTAAGAATCCGCGTAATAAACACATCTGTTTGAGCAATCATACTATTTTTACCCTTAAGAATTATATGATTAGCAGTTATTCTTGCAGAGACAAATCGAGCCCCTTTCGACTTTGCAGAAGGAGAGTCGGAATTAGTCTCAGGATTTAATATTGAATACGGGGGAGCTGGGTTCGCCTTTTTATTCATAGCAGAATACAGAAACATTCTAATAATAAGTCTTATTACCTCATCTCTGTTAACAAGTACACTAATAATATCTGTTCCAATTGCTATAATCTTTCTATGAGCACGAGCAACATTACCACGCTACCGATATGACTTATTAATAGCTATAGCCTGGAAATCGTTCTTACCATTAAGCTTAGCTACTTTAGTAGCCTTAACACCACTTCTTTTCTTTTTATAAATGCCGATAGTATAGACAGTACAATTGCCTTCCAAGCAGAAAGGCCAAAAATGGTCAGCATAACTATAATATTTATTGTACGTAATCACACTAATAATTATCTCTACTATGTGAATATTTACTATGCTTTCAATAACTCTCCCTATGCACCCATTACCTCTAGGTATTATAGTGCTTGTACTAGCATTTCTTAACTGCACCCTAATTGCCACAATTAGTCCCTGATATTCTTACATGCTTTTCTTTATTTTCATTGGAGGAATACTAGTTATATTTGCTTATATTGCATCACTTTCCCCTAATATAACCTTCTCCGTTAATAATCCACTATTTCCTTTTTTACTAACCATTTTTTCTCTGCTAAACTTTAAGAGCCTAAGACTTACTTCAAGCTACTCAGTCAACCATAATATTGACTCTTGTATTAACAACGCAACTGAAATTTTAAGATTTTTGTATACACAAAATGGTATTACCTGTGTAATTATTTTAGCTTGCATACTCTTATTTGCTTTGATTGCAAGAGTAAAAATTTGCAAGCCAAAAAGTGGAGCACTACGCCCCTTGCTGTAATTTCTCAATTAAACAATACAAATATATAAAAATTAATTAAAATAATGTTAAAACAAGCCTAGTTACCGCCAAAATAAAGACCAACAAAAACCTAATAGTATAAGAGGTATATTCTTCAGCTCTACTTGCAGCTCGTACCCATAAAGGACATTGCCCATGCTGTGTAACTGTGTACAAATACCAAGAGTATAACCCACTTAAAAAAGTTATAATCCCTGTAAGCAAAGCAAACACTACAGAATAGCTTAGAATAGAAATTCCAAGCATTAACTCACTCCACAGATTTAAGGAAGGCGGAGCAGCTATATTAATAGCACACATGAGAAACCAACACAAAGCAACGCCAGGAATCAAGACTAACCCACCTTTGACTAAAAATAAACTTCGAGTTTTGTAGAACTTATAAGTTTCACTAGCAAAAAAAAATATCCCAGAAGAGCATAAACCATGAGCAACTATTATTAACAAACAACCTAGCCACCCCCATTCCGTATTAGAATAAATACCCCCTAAAACCAACCTTATATGCCCAACAGACGAATAAGCTACTAAAGCTTTTACATCGTTTTGGACAAAACATACTACCCTAGCGACAATTCCACCACCTAATCCAACACAAAAAATTACAGAGATAGCCAGAACCCTAAACAACCCTAAAGTAAAGAAAACTCGGATTAAGCCATAACCACCCAACTTAAGTAGGACACCAGCTAAAATTATAGACCCAGCTACCGGAGCTTCCACATGGGCTTTTGGCAACCACAGATGAAACCCATAAACCGGTAACTTTACCAAAAAAGCCAAAGAAGCACAAATAGTTACCAATCAACTTCATTCGTAATTCAAAAGCTTCCACCCCCAAAAAACAGACCCACCTTTAACCAAAATTACAATAATCAAAATTAAGAGAGGAAGAGAAGCACTAACCGTGTATAACAATATGTACTTTCCTGCTTGCAATCGCTCTGGCTGATAACCTCAGCCTAAAATAATTATCAAGATCGGGATTAGGCTAAACTCAAATATGATATAAAAATTAAGTAAGCTTCTAACTCTAAAACACAGTACCAGAACCAAAGTCAGTACTAAAACAACAAAAACAAACTCAACAGGCCTATTTTCTAACTTTTCGACATCACGAACTCTTGCTAACATACTTAAAACAGAAACCAAAATGGTTAAAGAAATTAACCTGAAAGAAAAGTTATCAACTACTAAAGACTCACCCCAACATCTTGCTAACCCTACAGAACTATACCATAAACCTAGACTTATTAAATACAAAAAAATAAAACCTCATAAAACACTTCACCAAAAAACCGCATGCCTTAACCCACTTACCAGCATTATTAAAATCCCAGTAACCCCCAACCTAAAAATGACCCAAAACCAATCCACCCACGTAATCACTTCCAACTCTTCGGATCAAAGAGACCAACACACTCAACCCTAATGCAGCCTCACAAACTCCGAAAGTTAAAAAAATTAAACACACACTTCTTAATCACCCTTGGGAATAAACCAAACTAAAAATTATGGTATAAACGCCTAAAGTAATAATTTCTATTCTTAATAAGGCCCCAAAAAGCCTTTTTCGCTGGGAGATTAAGCACACCACACCCACTAAAACCCCAATAACCCCCACACCCACAATAGAAAGAAATCACACCCTTATTTATTATTTTTCCTAAAACTTCACTTTATACCTTTTCATACGCCACTCTCTAAGCTTTTTCCTGCAAACCCCCCGCTTAAAAAAATACTATCTTTATTTTTTGCACGCTTAACATCATACTTCCCATCAACTAACCACCACATTGTCACTGCAAAAAAAATTAAACAAACCAGAAACATACTAATTACTATAACCCATGACATAGGACTTAACTGAGGCATAAAAGAATACCACACAGGCAACTCAGGCTTGACAAACCTAGATTATACTTTAACTAATTCTTTTATCTTACACTATCTTACCCATACCCCCTCCATAGGGTGGTCAGAAGAGTATAATCCGACTAAAAGCACAAAGACATATGCTTGTAGAAATCTAACAGCAAACTCAAAAATAACATAACCTCATATCACCAAACTCCCTAGAAGTCTTCCAATAAAAGAAGCCTCATAAAAAAATACTATAACATACTCACCAATAACATGTAGTATTAAATGTCCTATTGTAATATTTGCAGCCAATCGGACACCTAAAGTAACCGGACGGATCAAAATCCTAACCCTTTCAATTACTACTAACAACGGAATGAGCCCTATCGGTCTCCCAACAGGAACCAAATGGCTAGCTCTACTCTTTCAAGAATACGCTCAACCACTAAACACTAAGCAAGACCAAATAATCGCAGCCAGCACAAGGGTCAGAGATAAATGCCTGGTAGGGCTAAATACACTTGGAATCATCCCAGAAATATTTACAACAAAGATTAGTATAAATAAAGACACCTGTCCCAACGCAAAACCACCAAAAAACTTTCCAGAACAACTATTTACTAAGTCCAACACCACATTAATTAAAGTAGATAACATAACATTAATTCCAGAAATCCTTACCCAGACACCCACAAGTGCAATAGATAAGCCCACAAATCCACTTAATCATACAAACCTCCTAATTCTAAAATTAGAGTATGTACCAGCATCTAAGGAAGAAAAAATATCTATCAGCATTTTAATCATTAATTTTAAGAACCCCATCAATAAATACATAAGTATAAAAAAATTCATACAACATCAACAAAATGCCAGTACCAGGCAGCAGCCTCGAACCCAAAATGATGAGTAGTCGAAAAATGATGCAAATAACATCGAATTGTACATACAACTAAAAAAACCCTCCCAATTAAGACATGTAGCCCATGAAATCCTGTTATTACAAAAAATGTAGAGCCATAAATCCTATCGGCAACCCTAAAAGAAGCTTCCTGATATTCTATTCATTGAAGAATAGTAAAGTACAACCCTAAAGATACAGTTAACACTAGCCCATACAAGGCTTCTTCCCGATTCCCAACTATCAATCCGTGATGAACCCAAGTAACTCTAACTCCGGAACCTAATAACACAGCCGTGTTTAACAAAGGAACCTTAAATGGATTTAAGGGCATAACACCAACAGGAGGCCAAACACAACCTAACTCCACAGTTGGCACAAGTCTGCTATGAAAAAATCTTCAGAAAAAAGCAAAAAAGAAACACACTTCAGAAAAAATAAACAAAATTATTCCTCAACGAAGATTCAACCTAACACATCTAGTATGATATCCCTGATAAGTGCCTTCACGAATTACATCTCGTCATCACTGTACTATAGTCAGTAAAATTACCACAATCCCAATTAATATCAAAGTCATCCCCTTTCCATGAAACCAACTCACCAACCCGACTGTCAAAAAAAGGGCCCCACCTGCAGCAGTAAAAGGCCACGGACTGAATTCAACCAAATGAAAAGGATTACGCAACATTTATTTTACAAAGGTACCTTG